ATGGGCAGTCCGTATTGGTATCAGAGCTATTCCCATGTTCCGATCTTTCCATTTTTTTTACCCATTTCTTGGGTAAAGTCTCCCAACTATATTTGAAAATGAATTGGTTATCCATAAAGATAAAGAAAGCTTTCTTGTAGTTCCGCTTCTTGCTCTAAAAATTAGGAAAGACTTGTCGGAAATCGCCAGTTGGCTTGGTCCGACCAAGAAAGGCATGGGACTCTTTGGGCATTGCTTGGGTCGAGTGAAGTAAAGACTGGCTACCTATAATATAAAGATCCCTCACTGCACACTTTAGATATAATGAAAACCTTTAGTTTAGGAGTCATTCAGGCTAGATCTCAAAAAAGAACATAGCCTTCGTATGATCCCTTTCTAGTACCCTATCTTGAGCAGGAAAGTGTTCAGTAGGAAAAGACTGGGAGAAATGGGATTCGAACCCATGCATGATGCAATCTTTTTGTATGTCGATTTAGCAAACCAATGCCTTAAGCCCTTGTGCTATCCCCCATGATCAGATCAGATAGCCCTTTTGGCAACCAACCCATTTCGCTCTATCATTTCTTCTTTCTTTCCTAGCCTACTCAAAAACTATTTAGGGAGGGCTACCGTTATATACGCAATTAATAAAGGATGCCGAATCATCCACCGAATCCTATGTTTCATCCTAGTTTATTTGATGTGTATACCTGTTTTTCAGTTGGCCTCATGTATATCTAGGCCAATGTGTCTTATTGGGCTTAGTATGTGCTTAGTTTCGGTTAATCCTTAGGCTCTTTTTGATTACGTAGAAACTTGGATGATTTTTAGCCTTTGTAATCGTAATCTAATTTCAATCATTTTTTTAGGTTAGTTTCTTGATTTTAGAGCTCGGGGAGTGTCTTGAGTTCTTTGTTTGGTTGCCTGGGGTGGGGTATGCCCCTTCATTTATGTTTACTTCGGGGGTTCTCCTCCATCGGTCAATATATTCTTACTTACCGAAAAGAAAGACTAGTTAGGTACCGTAGGTAGAGCATATTCCAACACTTCGGATAACCACTTGACATTGGCACCTTGGCCAGGTAGATCCGTCCCACTCTCCGGACCTCACCTCTGCTTTTTTTGGAGTACGGGATGACTCGGATGGGCAGATAAAACAGAACCTGTCAGTTACGCCTTTAGGGGCCGCCACGTATAGCTTTAGTTTATGCTGTAGCATCGGTTATTGCTCTGGTTACGAATGACCCAATCTATCTATGGCAACCACCCCTACTTTTAGTAGATGGAGATGCGCACCTAGGAAAGCGCGGAATAGACCTACGTGTCGGCCAGTGCCGGGGCAGAGATAGGGACCATGAAAGCATGGGATTCAATCGAACCTTTTCGGGCAATTCCTAACGCAGAAGAGGGATGCTAATAAGCTGACAGCTCAGGCATGGCTTCAATAGCGAAAGAAGTTCTTTCTGATTTGAATCAAGAAAGACAATGAATTTACGAGATCTTGATCCGTTCAGTGCCTTCACTTGTGAACAACAGGGACCCATTCTGTTGATTGCTTCTCTGCCCCAGCTCTAACAAACTGGTTTTTCTTTCTCACAGAATTAGGGAAATCATTAGATTCTTCTTCCTTCTTTCGGTAACATATACCGAGATAGGCTGGGAAATCCCCCTTCGATAGACAGGTGGCAACTTGACCTCTAAGTAAGGACAGGAACGCCCGTGCCCAATCAAACACCACAATCATGAAAAGCACCTGAACCGAGACCTAAAGCTGAACCGCTGAAGGAACCTCTTTCCGTTGTTAAAGCAAGTACGCTTTTCAAGCTTTTTCCTTACTCTTACTAAAGCAGGCACACGCAAAACTCTCTATTTGGCTTTTCACTGAAACCAATACGTCTAAACATAAGGTAGGTGCTTTCACGACTCACTAAACGGGGGATCAAAATCTTTGCGCAGTAGAGGAGTCAAAAGCGGAGGACGAAGCGAATGTAGAGGACACAGCATATCCACAGGGAAGGAAGATGGACTGGACTCACTCTCATTCATGGCATGGGCAAAAGCAGCCCTAATGACTTTCAGTGAAGATATGCTTATACGGCGAAGTCAGTCACAAAGTCTATGTTCGTATGCTTTCACTCTAAGCCGACCATCCAAAAAGGATGTGCACAATTGATCATTGACCGCAGTCTTCTCTTTTCTCTCCCAATGTGGGGAACTTTTTTCGGTTTTTTTTCTCTTAAGCACAGCACTCAATGGTGATGCATGGCGTCATTACTGAATCCTTTCATTGACCTTTCTTTTCTATAACGAAAAAAGCCCCCTCTCGGTGATGTGGGTGAGAAACCCAAATCAGAAAAGCTCAGCAAGCCAATGGCTCAACGGTTCTCACCACCCTCCTCTGGCGCAAACACCGTTTGCTGCGCTGCGCTCATCACGAGAAGCCGGGGAACTCTCTTGGGTGGACTTCACGATGATAGTCAGTCTGAAGTTTTCTACTATGCCATCTTTATTAGTTCAAAGACCGGGCTTGGGGGTTGGTCTCAGTGGTCAATGAAAATGTACTAGTGTGCTGTCTTAACATGAAGAAATTTTATTAGACTGCTAGCTTTACCAGCGGTAGGAGGGTTAAAAGACGGTGCATGAGCGAAGTAGGATCCTCTTTTTTTGTATCTCGTCGACGATATTCTTTGGTTTTGGTACATAACAATTTGCATAAGCAAAGTAGAATATTTGTTACAAATCTAGATCCTGCACTCTCATCTCTAGTCTCTAGCTATCATCTTAGTATATTAGTCAAGCTATATCTTGTACTTTCTTGGGCCTAACTAAGAAAAGAGAACAAGAGAAGAAAAGCAAAAGCAAATACGACTTTCAGCCAGGCTGCTTCATTCAAGTCTAGGACTTAGGCAAGACTTATAAATTGAGCAGTTATAAAGCAATCGCATTTCTCGTCTCTCACTTAGCTCTGATCTGGTGTCGTCGCTCACAGTCCAAGAAGAGTAGTCCTTTCATTGGCTAGCGGGATTACGCTTAATGGGATAGACCGATCATCGCTTCCTTCCTCTACGAGTTCTGGAGTCAAGCTAGCAAAGAAGTAGACTCATTCCTTTTTCACTGGCTAGGGATATTCGACGTTTAATGAGATAGTATAGTTCTAGACTAAAGCTAGCAAAAAACAAGACTGAGGTCGATAGGGGCATTACTAGTAATTGCTAAGGTGCTTTATTAAGTATTAACCACGCTCATCTCCAGGCTCTTTCCAGCCTTTGCGATTTCATATACTATTCCCGTATGCCATATCTCTTATTCAATCTTGCTATACGTCCAAGCTCTCCCCCACCGGTAGTTGGAAGCAGAACTGAGACTGGATGTGACTGAAGGAAAAGGGAGATAGGTGTGATAGGAGGGCACGGTTAAACAGGTAAGCGAAGGCTCTCTCTCTCGCTCTGTGGTCTTGTGTGAACTCCTTTCCGCCCATTATTGATCTTCACTCTAAGTGAGCAGGTCAAAGCAGTTGAGGTGATAGCAATAGTAAGCAGGGAAGCAGAAGCAAAAGGTCTTCAAAGAACTTTTGTGTAATAAAGCTTCTTGGTCTCATTTCATTGGTCTCTAAGGTAAAGTCTCGCTTAATCATTCATCTTTTTCTGTAAGGCCTCGGGCCCCACGAATTCCGATTTCTGTTTTTGTTTGTATTAAAGTGTTGGTAGCTTCTAGCCTCGAGCTGGAAAGTCTCATTGAGTTCCCAGCTAGGCCTACGCTACGATCGTTAGAACTCCCTTCAAAAAGTAGAAAGCCGGTCGTCTGCTAAAGCCTTAGAAGCTGAGGTTAGAAAAGGTTTCTCCCGCTGTTGCTAGTTCTTCCGTTGTTGGTAGTTCCTCAGGTCGGGTTGTTTATTTTTCAGAGCTTTTTCAATTCTTTCAGAACCTTTCGTATGCGCCTATTGGAAGATTTGGGCTACCTCCTCTCTTTCCGATCTCATTCAGATAATAAGCCAGTCCGGTTTATTAGATAGTGAGTGGGTAAGAGAGGTGCTTGGTCTGTCTCCGAATGTGGGCCTAGAAGCATTAGCCGAGTCTCTGAATATTCCCGAGGGTTCTCAGGATAAAGACAGCCTTAAGGTGCTAACGGAGCTTCCACGGTCTCAGTCCATGAAGGTGCTTGCTTTATTGGTTGGCAGCTTGGTTATAGTCGTTATGAAGAATGAAGGAGCACTGCTGCACTTCCACGACATGGGAAAGGATCATGGGATGAGGAAAAGAAAGAAAAGGTGCAAGGTGAAATGAGTTCAAAGGAATTAGTTAAGACACGCTTCTTTAGCACAGGCCACGGAGTGAAGTTGGAAGGTTCAATGAACTACGCGAAGGGAAAATCTTGGGCGCTATTGTTGTCTATATACAAGTGGAGTAGACAGCGAGCTCCGCTTGAACAGAAAGCAGCAAGCTGCAAGCACTACTCCAAAAGCAGTGAGCTCCGCAACAAAAGCGAAGCGAGCCGCGGTAGCCTATTCCGTTTTTCAGCTGCATCGTACCGGGAGGGGTCCGTACCTCCTTTAGATAGAGCCCCCCTGCTCCTAATGTAGAGCTAGAACTACTGCTACCGTGGAATCCGCGGGCACACATAAGTATCTCGCCTTCCAAAAAAAGCGGCTGCTAATTAGCACTAATGCTAATGGGGACCATCGATCAAGAAGGACTTCGGAGACTGCAATCGAATTGATCAAAAAATAGAAATAGGGCCAACTCTTCTAGTTGCGCCTCTAACCTTACTACGCTACCCTGATAAAAGGTCGAATTCAGCAGGACTGCAGGCACGAAATGCCGATCAAATCCGTTAAAGGAAGCCTAATCAAAGCGGGCAAACAAGAAGATCTGACTGAGTTGATGATGGGCCGGATCTCGAAAGGCGAGAGGCTTTCATAAAGACGTATGGTAAACGGAGGGTCGAGAGAGGCTTATTGCACGATCCACCCAACCCAGCTAAGCTAATAAATGCTGCATAAGATAAGAGAGTGTGAGGCCGGC